GTAAAAGCCCCTTATCGGATTTGAACCGATGACTTACGCCTTACCATGGCGTTACTCTACCACTGAGTTAAAAGGGCCCTATTTTATTCAATTCCTAAATAAGGAACTTGCCAATATGACTAGTACATCTATTTGTTACTGCATATACTTATTATATAATATATTAAAATGAAAATAACTGGGATTTGAATCTATATCTATATATAGATAGATATATTATTTGCATAACAACTCATCAAAGAACAAAAAATTGGATTTGCCTAGTGAATAAAATATAGTTAAAAAAGAATTCATTAATATTGTATTTGATCAATATCAATGGAATGGATTATTTCCAAATGGATTCTTGCAGTCATTCTCATCATAACACCCAATTTATTTCATTTTTACATAAATGTACTCACCAATTCAAATGATTCATAGAATCATTTTTAAATGGATTCAATTTGTCCTGTCCCTAAATCAAATTTGGATTTCCCGGCTTAGTATGAGTGATAAATATACCTATCGAATCTTAATAATGAACGAAAGACAGTGAAAGAAATAAAGTTTTAACTTAACCTCCCGTCCTTTCCAACAAAGCAATCATTCTTGGAAAGGATTTTTTGTTTATTTGACTTTCTTTTGCATTACTTATTTTTTTTTTTCATTTTATTATTATTAACGATTGAAATAAAAATAAACAAATTGGAAATCGAAATGATGAATCCAAAATTTCTATGGAATTCTGAAAGATGGAAAAATTTTTTTGATCGAATCATATTATTATATTGACAATTTCAAAAAACTGTTCATACTATGAACGTAGTATAATGGCGGTCGGGCAAGTATGCCCCCATCGTCTAGTGGTTCAGGACATCTCTCTTTCAAGGAGGCAGCGGGGATTCGACTTCCCCTGGGGGTAGGGTGTTACGAAAGGAAGTTGATCATGAATTTTCAATAAAAACGGAAATGTATTCTTCCTGTTCCTGGGTCGATGCCCGAGCGGTTAATGGGGACGGACTGTAAATTCGTTGGCAATATGTCTACGCTGGTTCAAATCCAGCTCGGCCCAAGAATTTGCCGATCCACAATGAAATTATATAACCCATTTATTGTTCTCCGGAAATGATTGATGCGCTCTGATACGGAACAATCCAAATCTGAAACATCCCTAAATGCTATTCTTTTTTTTCTTTATTTCATATTTCCACAAATTCGAATATTTCTAATAATCTAGATTCATATCTAGATCTGTAAATCGAAAATATAAGGAAAATAAAAACTTTTTTTATTGATTAAATTTTCAAAATAGATTTGTCAATAACAAACGTAATCTGTGTTGATCTCACTAAAGTGGATATCGATATATATCTATCTATATATAGATAGATATACAAAAATCCTCCTCTTTCATTTACAGCAAAATGGTTCGAATCCTAAATAGAAAAAAAAAAGGTTTGAAAGAAACCGTCAAAATGTGTATGCTATACACCCTTTTCCCTGGGATTGTAGTTCAATTGGTCAGAGCACCGCCCTGTCAAGGCGGAAGCTGCGGGTTCGAGCCCCGTCAGTCCCGATGGATACAAATCCAATCAAAAAGACATCCATTCATTTTTTGTGTGAAAGGGAATCAAAAGAATAAACAAAATATTATTCCTAATAGGGATATCTTCTGCTTTTTTTCTTTTTTCAGGTAAGGTAAAGGTTTCGACAAAAAAAGAAAAGGAAATTTTTAATTGCATCAAAAAGAAATGTTTTTTTGGTTTTATTTAGTATGGATAAAAGATCTTCCTATGTTATACTATTTAATTCTCGACGATGAGTCGATTTGATAGCTCAGATATTGTTATTCGTGATATTGATGCGATTTAATATCATATCATCGAAATCAAATTTATACCATTGTTGAATTTATCGATGAAAGATTTATCATCTATATTCTATTATTCTATGGGATTAAATCCCTAATTTTTATTATTGGAAATCGAAGAGAAATAAAACATATATAGAGATTATGGAAGTAAATATTCTCGCATTTATTGCTACTGCACTGTTTATTCTAGTTCCTACTGCTTTTTTACTTATAATTTACGTAAAAACGGTAAGTAAAAGTGACTAATTTCGATTAAATATTACTTCTGAATATTAATATGACTCCCTAATTTTTATCAATATAATCAAAGATTTAATAAAAAAAATGAAAAAGGTTTTCATTTTAGGGTCTTAGTCTAAAAAAAATGATCGGACTACAATCAGTGTAATCCAGATAGTAGAAATAGATTTCATTTCTACTATCTGGATTTTATAGAATTGCGTTCAAAATTTTTTCATTTTTTTTGAGTTTCATCTACTTAATTTGTATTGATTCCAAGAAATATGAAATAATCAAAAAACAACTATTATTCTTCCGATTCTAATTTTTTTAGATTTCGGATTCTTTTTACAATATCAATATCATTTTAAAAAAGAGGGAGGGGTAAAAAAGTAGGAATGGGGGCTACGCGGTCCCTCATTTTCTATATAGGTAAGAGTCAGTTCATCGAAATAGAAATTTTACGAAGAATTCGGTTGGAATAGGAATCAATTTCCTATTATTTTGGATTCCCTTGTTGATTTTTTCAAAATACGAATAAATATGGGAATAATTCAAATATTTGTTTGATTGAAAGAGTATTTTCTATTTCTACAATATACATAGAATACATTAGACCACTCTAATATAATAGAACTCTGAAATGCAGATATATTTTGAATTTGAATCCAATTAATTAGTAAAAATGAAATACTCTAATTCAACAGTTCCAAAATGTAATCAAAACCGGGGTAGAAAACACAAAATTGGTACTTTGATCCCTTAAACTCAATTATTAGTACCCTTATAGTCCACTTCTTCCCCATACTACGAGGGAAAGAGAAAATGAAAAAACTACCATTAAAGCAGCCCAAGCAAGACTTACGATATCCATGTAAATTTTGTCTCCTATCTCTATCAATATGAAGGAATTATTTCATTATTGTTCCAAAATTTTTCTTCTATTATTTTATTTTGTATTATTAACTAAAAATACAAGAATATAAAAATATTATAATAATAGTGAAATTGCCGGTACAGAGTCAAAAAAAAAAATGGAATCAAGACATATTAATTTGCAAACTTATATTCTTATCTCTATTTGAAAAAATCCCTTAATGTCTCCCGATTCGTTCTCTAAAATAATAGGAAGATATCTTTCCTATCCATTTTTTTTATTAGAGGTTGGTGAAGAGAAAGATTTTTTTGATTTCTATTTTCTATTTTATTTCTATTTTATATTATAATATAAAATAATTTTCAAATTTTATTAGAATATAGGTATAGATATCTATATAGATATATATAGATATACTTTTAAGAAAGCAAATTAGCTAAATGAACTATTCAATCTAACTAATCTAACTAATATTGATTAAATGCAGAAGCGCTCATATACTTTCTATACAAGGTTTTTCTTCCGCCCCTTCTCTAACTAAAAATGGAATTCTCTATACGACTTATCCAATCTAATTCAAGACTCGGTAAGTAGACGTACACTACAATAGTTGTGTAGTGAAAGAACTATCATTTCAAAATGGATCGATTCCTTTTCACTATTATAATCTTTCCTTGAATTCGAGACGAAAAGATTTACAGTATTTTTTAGAACAAACCTCCCGATTCTTATAATTTAGAATCAAACAAGTCTTTCACTCGCTAACTTCTGTTGTAAAAAAGTTTTCTATAAAAAAAACGTAATACAATATTTCATTTTAAATCTCTTGTCGATAAGGCGACACCCGGATTTGAACTGGGGAAAAAGGATTTGCAGTCCCCCGCCTTACCACTCGGCCATGCCGCCAAATAGATATATGAAGTGTATAAGAATACCGGCCTTTTTTTTCTATTGAAATGAAAAAAAAAGCTTACACCTTCTGTCACATACGATAAAAATCTTGAGACAAATCGCAACCATTAACTATTAATTTATGAATGATTCTTGAATATTTGAATCTAGAATGGTTTTTTTTATTAATGAGATACTTAATGAGATAATAAAATCAAAGTTGATATATAACCAATCCATATTGATTTTAAATTGAAAAAAAAAACCTGCTTCATTCCAATTATAGCAGCAATTGTCAGTATATGTAAACCCTAGAACATAAATTGGAATTCTTACACAAATATTATCTAATCAGGTATCTTATGCATATATATATACTATATGGAATTTTCAGGAAATTCTCGTGCTTATCCCTTTTTTTTTTTACAATTTTTCTATTCAATCTATTTATATTAAATAGATTGAATAGAAAAATTGTAAAAAAGAACACGATATGTTATGTGTTGTCCCGAACGAATATGACTGCAATAAAGTTAGAGACGGATCTATCTATATCTATCTATAGCTGGAATTAGATCTATGCGTGTAAAAGAAATACAAGCCTTATTACATTACACACTCTAATCGTATTCTCCAAAAATAGTTCAAAATATCTCTTTTCTTTGCGAATTCCTTCCTTCGAAGTTGAGTTTAAAATTAGATTTTATTTATCTTTTCATAATAGGTATTTCATACACGGGGTTAGGTAAAATTTCATGTAATTCAGTAAAAAGAACAAAAATTCCATTATTGCTAAATAGATTCATGTGATTTGATAAAGAATGACAGCAAATCGTGGAATATTTTTCTATAAAATTCACAGGGAAATTGAAAATGCTTGGGGGTGGAAATGAAGGAATGTCTACAGTACCTGGATTGAATCAGATACAATTTGAAGGGTTTTGTAGGTTCATTGATCAGGGCTTAATAGAAGGGCTTTTAAAGTTTCCAAAAATTGAGGATACAGATCAAGAAATTGAATTTCAATTATTTGTAGAAACATATCAATTATTAGAACCCTCAATAAATGAAAAAGATGTTGTATATGAATCGCTTACATATTCTGCTGAATTATATATATCCGCGGGATTAATTTGGAAAAGTAGTAGAGACATACAA